AAAATAGGTTGGTTTAGATCGATCTTAACCTGATGATTGATGATTATGAATTATTTCTATTCAATATCAAATCACGGAAAATTCGAATTATGGTTTGAAACGGAATCGCGTATTTACACGAAATCCCCAGTAGTTTCATTTTCGACCGCTACAAGATCAACAATGCCATGAGCTTGGGCTTCTGTTGCTGACATAAAAACATCCCTTTCCATGTCTTCGGATATAACCCATAAAGGGTTGCCCGTTCTTTGTACATAAACCTTTGTGAGGGTTTCGCGAAGTTTGAGTAGTTCTTCCGCTTCCAGAATAAATTCCCCTGCTTGCGCCTCATAAAAAGAACTAGCAGGTTGGTGAATCATAACCCTGATAATATTGATATAACATCATGCATGAACGGTTTTTCTATCTCGAATGATTGGGCTAAAGTAAGGGCTAAAAAAAAAAGAAGAAAAAAAAAATAGAATTGAACATCCGTACAGGCATCTTTTGTGCATTGCATACGGCTCCGCAATGGAATTTCCTTTTTCTTCCCTTCTATTCTATATCGAACGAAGCAAAAAAAAAGAATCCATCCGATTCAGATCGTTGAATGATCCATTTACCACCCTTCTTTTCGTATTGTAGGAGTCAAAAAAAAATACTATGATGGTTCTGTTGCTTTCTATATTTATCTCGTCTGTAATTTAGCAATCCCAAAGTTTCTTTTTGATACGATCAAATAAGGAAAAATGATCTTTTTTTTTTTTTCATTTTCGTATTCTTTTCTTCGTAAGATAAATATCAGAAAGATACTTCTGGTGTGGAAGAAAAATGGTTTGTGACGCTGAAATGTACTCCCGACACAGAAGATCAAATCGGAAATAACCTTTGTTTCATACTACTATCTCGATACAAAATCTCATGTTAGGAAAAACAATAATAGTTTGTTCATATCGAACTCGAAGTGCCATGCTATTATTACCTATTATTCATATTTGATACGGCGAAGGCATAGTCTTCTTCCTTTTTTCAAATAAAAACTCATTGGCGCCAAGCGTGAGGGAATGCTAGACGTTTGGTAATTTCTCCTCCGACCAGAATGAAAGATCCCATTGAAGCGGCTAATCCCATGCATATTGTATGTACATCGGGCGAAACAAATTGCATAGTATCATAAATGGCTATTCCTGGTATTACCCATCCGCCGGGGGAGTTTATAAACAAATAAAGATCCTTAGTATCATCTTCTATACTGAGATATACCATGAGACCAACAAGTTGATTTGAGATTTCGCTATCAACTTCTTGGCCTAAAAAAAGTAATCTTTCTCGATAAAGTCGGTTGATTAGGACAAAATTGTATCCCTTTTAAACCGTACGTGCATCTTTGGATGCATACGGTTCAAAAAAATTGCGAAAAAAAGAATCAATGTGTCGATTCCAATCCTATCTCTTTTTTTTGTAACAGATTTCTGTTTTTCTAATGAAAGGGATTTTTTCTTCTATTTTTCAAAAAAACATGAGTTTTGGCCCCCTTCCCTAAAAAAAAAAAAGAATTTAGTGAACTTATTGAATTAACCTCTCATTGATGTATTGTTTCGTCGAGATTCAAATCACGATGTCATTTTCTTGTTCCTGACTGGGTCCTTTCAATTCTTTTAGGTTCATGTTCTACTCCGGGGAAAGATCTATCCGAATTATATTTGCACATATAGGACAAATGATCTCAGTACCACTTCTTTTTGCTACGACTTTTTTCAATTCCTTTCACGCCTCCCCCAAACTATTCGATGTATTCATCATACTGGTTGGCATGGCAGTTTGAGATCGCCTCTATAATTAAGTATAAGAATCGTCTATGCTACAAGTGGTAATTGTACATATATTACTATTACCAATTTGGTATTTTCTGAACGGAGCCTGGATACTTGATTTTCTTAGTCCAAGTTAACCATAAATTCTTATAATTGATAATATTGATCCTCAATAGAAATTGATCTAATTTCACTTCACGCTCTGAATAATTGATTCTTCAATCAATACAATATTTCTTGGGCGAAACAGAGGATATCTCGATCGGTGGAGAAAACGGGTAAATCCCATATGACCCAATATGTCTGACAAGTCGCACTATACGTCAACCCAAACTGCATCTTCCTCTCCAGGACTCCGAAAAGGTACTTTTGGAACACCAATGGGCATTAAATTAAAGAAAAAAAATTTAGTACTATACTTCACTTTAATATGGAAACGTAAGAATGAGTTTATTGTCTTCATTATTATTTTTTTTTTCTGTTTATTCTAGTTTATACATACATTGGAAGGTTTTTAGAGGAAGACATAATGAATAAATAAAAATTTTAATGAAGGGATCGATCGTTCGAATAATAAACAAGTATACATGCATTCGTTCCCACGCAATGGGAGCATTGGTCCCATTGCGTATTGGTACTTATCGGGTATAGAATAGATCTGCTTCTCTTTGTTCTTACGAACAGAATTCCGCCGTTATTTTCAACGGAATAGAATAAATAGTAACCTTTTCTCATACAGAATCCGCTGAAAAGGTTAGGTACATAGTGCAATGCGATAAAGTTACATAGTGTCTATTTTTCTTTGAGAAAGGGGTATTTCCATGGGTTTGCCTTGGTATCGTGTTCATACTGTAGTATTGAATGATCCCGGCCGATTGCTTTCTGTCCATATAATGCATACGGCTCTAGTTTCTGGTTGGGCCGGTTCGATGGCTCTATACGAATTGGCGGTTTTTGATCCCTCTGACCCCGTCCTTGATCCAATGTGGAGACAAGGTATGTTCGTTATACCCTTCATGACTCGTTTAGGAATAACCAATTCGTGGGGTGGTTGGAGTATTTCAGGAGGAACTATAACGAATCCGGGTATTTGGAGTTATGAAGGCGTGGCTGGGGCACATATTGTGTTTTCTGGCTTGTGCTTTTTGGCGGCCATCTGGCATTGGGTATATTGGGACCTAGAAATATTCTGTGATGAACGTACGGGAAAACCCTCTTTGGATTTGCCCAAGATCTTTGGAATTCATTTATTTCTCTCAGGGGTGGCTTGCTTTGGCTTTGGCGCATTTCATGTAACAGGCTTATATGGTCCTGGAATATGGGTGTCTGATCCTTATGGACTAACTGGAAAAGTACAATCTGTAAGTCCAGCGTGGGGCGCGGAAGGTTTTGATCCTTTTGTTCCGGGAGGAATCGCCTCTCATCATATTGCAGCGGGTACACTGGGCATATTAGCGGGCCTATTCCATCTTAGTGTCCGTCCGCCTCAACGTCTATACAAAGGATTACGTATGGGCAATATTGAAACTGTACTTTCTAGTAGTATCGCTGCTGTTTTTTTTGCAGCTTTTGTTGTTGCTGGAACTATGTGGTATGGTTCAGCAACGACCCCAATCGAGTTATTTGGTCCTACTCGTTATCAGTGGGATCAGGGATACTTCCAGCAAGAAATATATCGAAGAGTTGGTGCCGGACTAGCCGAAAATCTAAGTTTATCAGAAGCTTGGTCTAAAATTCCCGAAAAATTAGCTTTTTATGATTACATTGGTAATAATCCGGCAAAAGGGGGATTATTCAGAGCAGGCTCAATGGACAGCGGGGATGGAATAGCTGTTGGATGGTTAGGACACCCCGTCTTTAGAGATAAAGAAGGGCGCGAAAGAGATAAAGAAGGGCGCGAACTTTTTGTACGTCGTATGCCTACTTTTTTTGAAACATTCCCGGTCGTTTTGGTAGATGGAGACGGAATTGTGAGGGCAGATGTTCCTTTTCGAAGGGCAGAATCAAAGTATAGTGTTGAACAAGTAGGTGTAACCGTTGAGTTCTATGGTGGCGAACTCAATGGAGTCAGTTATAGTGATCCTGCTACTGTGAAAAAATATGCTAGACGCGCACAATTAGGTGAAATTTTTGAATTAGACCGGGCTACTTTGAAATCCGATGGTGTTTTTCGTGGCAGTCCAAGGGGTTGGTTCACTTTTGGGCATGCTACGTTTGCTTTGCTCTTCTTTTTCGGACACATTTGGCATGGCGCTAGAACCTTATTCAGAGATGTTTTTGCTGGTATTGATCCAGATTTGGATGCTCAAGTAGAATTTGGAGCATTCCAAAAACTTGGAGATCCAACTACAAGGAGACAAGTAGTTTGATACAAGATTGTTCTGGTATCTTTTGCCTCTATTTTTTTTTTGAATTAGAATAAGGTACCCGAGAAATATTGACTTGAATCACCTTCTTTTCTTTGATTCGTTCCCCCTTTTTATATGGTATGGTAAATGATTCCACTCAAACGAATAGGTGTGAAAGCTATAATTGTAAACCACGATCGAATCTATGGAAGCATTGGTTTATACATTCCTTTTAGTCTCGACTTTAGGGATAATTTTTTTCGCTATCTTTTTTCGAGAACCGCCTAAGGTTCCGACTAAAAAAATGAAATGATTTTTCATTATATCAACTGAAGTAATGAGTCTCCCATATCGGGAGGCTCATTACTTCAACTAGTCTAGTCCCCGTGTTCCTCGAATGGATCTCTTAGTTGTTGAGAGGGTTGCCCAAAAGCGGTATATAAGGCGTACCCCGTAAAGCTTACAAGTAAACCAGATATGAAGATGGCGACTAGGGTTGCTGTTTCCATTTTTAGATAATTTCAAGATCACAATGGATCTACGATAAGATCGTTTATTTACAACTACAACGGAATGGTATACAAAGTCAACAGATCTCAACCAATGATTAAATAGGATTTATGGCTACACAAACCGTTGAGGGTAGTTCTAGATCTAGGCCAAGACAAACTACCGTAGGGAATTTATTGAAACCATTGAATTCGGAATATGGTAAAGTGGCTCCGGGCTGGGGGACTACGCCACTTATGGGAGTCGCAATGGCTTTATTTGCGATATTCCTATCTATTATTTTGGAAATTTATAATTCTTCCGTTTTACTGGATGGAATTTCAATGAGTTAGGTTCATAAGAACTACGA